AAATTTTATTTTTTAACCTAACTCCCCTACTAAGTGTACCCCCCCTTTCCCCCCCAGGGGGGGTATACTATGTATAATCGTGCATACATTTATATACCACATATATTATGGTACCGGTAATATATACTATATATGTACTAAACCCATTATATGTATACGGGCATTAACCTATATTCCCCATTTCTCCCCATGTCCATCTCATGAATGGTCCAAGTCATCCTATTCACCTCACCCATACATGGCTTATATCCACTACCAGGCCACCTAACTATGAATGGTTGCAGGACATACACTTAACTTTAATGCTCTTCCTCCCACAGGTCACCTAATCATGAATGATCATAGGTCATACGTTTAATTCCAATGCTCGTCCCCTTACAAGTCACCTAACTATGAATGGTCACAGGACATGAACCTAAATCCTTATGTTCTAACCCATTTGGTTATGCTCGTCGTATCAGATGGATTTATTGATCGTTCACCTCACGAGAGATCAGCAACCCCTGCCTGTAATGTACTTCATGACCAGTCTCAGGCCCATTCTTTCCCCCTACACCCCTCGCCCTACTTGCCTTCCACCGTGCCTCTGGTTCCTCGGTCAGGCACATCCATGCATAACTCCTGAACTTTCTCACTTTTCACGAAGTCATCTGTGGATTATCTTCCCCTCTTTAGTCCGTGATCGCGGCATCTTCCTTCTTCTATTGCTGTTGGTTCCTTCTCTTTTTGGGGCTTCTTCACAGGTTGCCCTTCACAGTGCGGGTGCGGAGTGCTATTCAAGTGAAGCCTGGACTACACCTGCGTTGCGTCCTATCCTAGTCCTCTCGTGTCCCTCGATGAGACGGTTTGCGTGTATGGGGAATCATCTTGACACTGATGCACTTTGGATCGCATTTGGTTATGGTTCTTCCACCCCCCCGGTAAATGGTGCCTATTTAGTGAATGCTTGTCGGACATATTTTTATCAATTTTCACTTCCTCTATTTTCTCCACAAAACTAGGAGATTCACCACAATTTTTTTTTTGTTTTTTTTTAATTTTTATTTCATTTTTTAAAAACATTTTTTAAAAAACTAAATTACACATAAACTACCGCATAAAATCCCTCAAGCTATACAAACGTTTATCGTATAGTATATATACATTAGTTTGTTTAATCATTATTAGAGAAACTCCACTACCAAAATCATCATTTAAAACAAAAATTTGCACACCACTTAACTTCCCACACAAACAATCATTATTTATATTGTTAATTAACAAACACAAAACTCACCTTCTACCACCATAAAGCCCCCATAGCTTAACCCCAAAGCATGGCACTGAAGATGCCAAGATGGTACCTACATACCTGTGGGCAAAAGACTTAGTCCTAACCTTTCTATTGGTTTTTGCTAGACATATACATGCAAGTATCCGCATCCCAGTGAAAATGCCCCCAAACCTTTCTTCCCAAGCAGAAGGAGCAGGTATCAGGCACACTCAACAGTAGCCCAAGACGCCTTGCTAAGCCACACCCCCACGGGTACTCAGCAGTAATTAACCTTAAGCAATAAGTGTAAACTTGACTTAGCCATAGCAACCCAGGGTTGGTAAATCTTGTGCCAGCCACCGCGGTCATACAAGAAACCCAAATCAATAGCTACCCGGCGTAAAGAGTGGCCACATGTTATCTACACCGGCTAAGATCAAAATGTAACCAAGCTGTCATAAGCCTAAGATCCACCTAAGCCCAACCTAAACCCATCTTAGCCCCAGCGATCAATTTTAACCCACGAAAGCTAGGGCCCAAACTGGGATTAGATACCCCACTATGCCTAGCCCTAAATCTAGATACCCTCCCCCATCACACATGTATCCGCCTGAGAACTACGAGCACAAACGCTTAAAACTCTAAGGACTTGGCGGTGCCCCAAACCCACCTAGAGGAGCCTGTTCTATAACCGATAATCCACGATCCACCCAACCACCCCTTGCCAGCACAGCCTACATACCGCCGTCGCCAGCCCACCTCCAATGAAAGAACAACAGTGAGCTCAATAGCCCCCCGCTAACAAGACAGGTCAAGGTATAGCCTATGGGGTGGAAGAAATGGGCTACATTTTCTAACATAGAACAAACGAAAAAGGACGTGAAACCCGCCCTTGGAAGGAGGATTTAGCAGTAAAGTAAGACCATACCTCCTGAGCTTACTTTAAGACGGCCCTGAGGCACGTACATACCGCCCGTCACCCTCCTCACAAGCCACCAACATCAATAAATATATATTTCCTCTCCTGGCTAAAGATGAGGCAAGTCGTAACAAGGTAAGTGTACCGGAAGGTGCACTTAGACTACCAAGGCGTAGCTATAACTTCAAAGCATTCAGCTTACACCTGAAAGATACCCTCAACAGACAAGGTCGCCTTGACTTGCCCTCCCTCTAGCCCGACAAACCCGTACCCCCAACATAAAAAACTTACTACTCCATCTTAACCAAAACATTATAAATTGTCCCAGTATAGGCGATAGAAAAGACTACCCCCGGCGCAATAGAGGCCAACTGTACCGTAAGGGAAAGATGAAATAGCAATGAAAACATAAGCAAAAAACAGCAAAGACCAACCCTTGTACCTTTTGCATCATGATTTAGCAAGAACAACCAAGCAAAGCGAACTAAAGTTTGCCCTCCCGAAACCCAAGCGAGCTACTTGCGAGCAGCTAAAGTTTGAGCGAACCCGTCTCTGTTGCAAAAGAGTGGGACGACTTGCTAGTAGAGGTGAAAAGCCTACCGAGCTGGGTGATAGCTGGTTACCTGTTAAACGAATCTAAGTTCCCCCTTAACCCACCCCCTAAAGACACCCACCTTTGACCTTGAAAACGTTGGGGTTAAGAGCAATTCGATGGGGGTACAGCTCCATCGAAAAAGAACACAACCTCCTCCAGCGGATAATAACCACCCCTCCCCGCACTGTGGGCCTTCAAGCAGCCATCAACAAAAGAGTGCGTCAAAGCTCCCCCATTAAAAATCCAAAACCCCATTTGACTCCCTCAGCCAAAACAGGTCAACCTATGACAATAGAAGAATCAATGCTAAAATGAGTAATCTGGAGCCCATCCTCCTACGGCGTAAACTTACATCAATACATTATTAACAGAACTCAACTTATACCCCCATACCAACAAGCAATACGTATTCCCCAATCTGTTAAACCGACCCAGGAGCGCCCACAGGACGATTAAAACCTACAGAAGGAACTCGGCAAACCAAAGACCCGACTGTTTCCCAAAAACATAGCCTTCAGCCAATAACAAGTATTGAAGGTGATGCCTGCCCAGTGACCCCCAAAGTTCAACGGCCGCGGTATCCTAACCGTGCGAAGGTAGCGCAATCAATTGTCCCATAAATTGAGACTTGTATGAATGGCTAAACGAGGTCTTAACTGTCTCCTGCAGGTAATCTATGAAATTAGTATTCTCGTGCAAAAACGAGAATGTGACCATAAGACGAGAAGACCCTGTGGAACTTTAAAATCACGACCACCCTACAACCCCACACAACCCCGCCGGGTCTACCCACACACAAACCCCTGGTCGACATTTTTCGGTTGGGGCGACCTTGGAGAAAAAAAAATCCTCCAAACCCACAGACCACAACTCTTCACCAAGACCAACTCCTCAAAGTACTAACAGTAACTAGACCCAATATAATTGAGCAATGGACCAAGCTACCCCAGGGATAACAGCGCAATCTCCTCCAAGAGCCCATATCGACAAGGAGGTTTACGACCTCGATGTTGGATCAGGACAACCTAATGGTGTAACCGCTATTAAGGGTTCGTTTGTTCAACGATTAACAGTCCTACGTGATCTGAGTTCAGACCGGAGTAATCCAGGTCGGTTTCTATCTATGAATATACTCCTCCTAGTACGAAAGGACCGGAGAAGTGGGGTCAATACTACTGAGCACACCCCAACCTTCTAAGCAATGAATACAACTCAACTGCCAAGAACCCCTCCCCCACACCCAACTCCTAGAAAAGGATCCAGCTAGCGTGGCAGAGCTCGGCAAATGCAAAAGGCTTAAGCCCTTTATCCAGAGGTTCAAATCCTCTCCCTAGCTATCCCGGACATGACTCTGCCCACCTTAACAAACCTCCTAATCATAACCCTATCCTATATTCTCCCCATCCTAATCGCCGTGGCCTTCTTAACACTTGTAGAACGAAAAATCCTAAGCTACATGCAGGCCCGAAAGGGCCCAAACATTGTGGGCCCTTTTGGTCTACTTCAACCCGTTGCAGATGGGGTAAAACTATTCATCAAAGAACCAATCCGACCATCTACCTCCTCCCCCTTCCTCTTCATTATTACTCCAGTCCTAGCATTACTCCTAGCCCTAACTATTTGAGTCCCCCTCCCACTACCATTCCCCCTTACAGACCTCAACCTAGGATTACTATTTCTCCTGGCCATGTCAAGCCTAACTGTCTACTCCCTACTCTGATCCGGATGAGCATCAAACTCCAAATATGCCTTAATCGGAGCCCTTCGAGCCGTCGCACAGACAATCTCATACGAAGTTACCCTGGCCATCATCCTACTATCCACAATCATACTAAGCGGCAATTACACCCTAAGCACACTAGCAATTACTCAAGAGCCCATCTACCTCATTTTTTCCACATGACCCCTTGCAATAATATGATACATCTCCACCCTTGCTGAAACTAACCGCGCCCCATTTGACCTAACAGAAGGGGAGTCAGAACTCGTTTCAGGGTTTAATGTAGAATACGCTGCCGGACCATTCGCCATATTCTTCCTAGCTGAATACGCCAACATTATACTGATAAACACGCTAACCACCGTCTTATTCCTGAACCCAAGCTTCCTAAATCTCCCATCAGAATTATTTCCAATTGCACTCGCTACAAAAACCCTCTTCCTCTCATCCACATTTTTATGAATCCGGGCCTCATATCCACGATTCCGCTATGACCAGCTAATACATCTTCTATGAAAAAACTTCCTCCCCCTAACCCTAGCCTTATGCCTCTGACACACCAGCATACCAATCAGCTACGCCGGCCTCCCCCCAATCTAAGGAAGCGTGCCTGAACAAAAAGGATCACTATGATAAAGTGAACATAGAGGTACAACAACCCTCTCACTTCCTTAATTCTAGAAAAGTAGGAATCGAACCTACACAGAAGAGATCAAAACTCTTCATACTCCCTCTATATTATTTTCTAGTAAGGTCAGCTAACTAAGCTATCGGGCCCATACCCCGAAAATGATGGTTTAACCCCTTCCCCTACTAATGAACCCCCATGCAAAACTAATCTCCACAGCAAGCCTCATCATGGGAACCAGCATCACAATCTCCAGCAACCATTGAATCCTAGCCTGAACAGGCTTAGAGATCAACACCTTAGCCATCATTCCCCTCATCTCCAAGTCACACCACCCTCGAGCAATTGAAGCTGCTATCAAATACTTCCTTACCCAATCAACTGCATCAGCCCTTATCCTCTTCTCAAGCATAACCAATGCCTGATCCACAGGACAATGAGACATTACACAACTAAACCACCCGACATCATGCCTAGTATTAACAATAGCAATCGCAATCAAACTAGGACTAGTCCCATTCCACTTCTGATTCCCAGAAGTACTCCAAGGCTCCTCCCTAACCACTGCCCTATTACTCTCCACCCTAATAAAACTCCCCCCAATCACACTCCTCCTCCTCACATCACAATCTCTTAATACCACCCTACTCACCCTCCTAGCAATCTCCTCCGCCCTAATCGGAGGTTGAATAGGCCTAAACCAAACACAAACACGAAAAATTCTAGCCTTCTCATCCATCTCTCACTTAGGATGAATAATCATAGTTATCTCCTACAACCCACAACTCACTATTCTCACCTTCATCCTCTACACAATTATGACCTCAACTGTATTCCTATCCCTAGCTCAAATCAAAGTCCTAAAACTATCAACAATACTCATCTCATGAACAAAAACCCCAATGCTAAACGCAACTGTAATATTAACCCTCCTCTCCCTAGCCGGCCTCCCACCATTGACCGGCTTTATGCCAAAATGACTCATTATCCAAGAACTAACCAAACAAGAAATAACCCCAACAGCCACAATCATCACAATGCTATCACTCCTAAGCCTATTCTTCTACCTCCGACTTGCATACCACTCAACAATCACACTCCCCCCCAACTCATCAAACCATATAAAACTCTGACGAACTAATAAAACCCTAAACACCCCCACCGCCATTCTAACTGCACTGTCAACCGCCCTACTACCCCTCTCCCCCCTAATTATCACCATACTATAGAAACTTAGGATTAACCGTCACCAAACCAAAGGCCTTCAAAGCCTTAAATAAGAGTTAAACTCTCTTAGTTTCTGTCCAACTAAGACCAACAGGACATTAACCTGTATCTCCTGAATGCAAATCAGACGCTTTAATTAAGCTAAGGCCTCCACCTAGACAGATGGGCTTCGATCCCATACAACTTTAGTTAACAGCTAAATGCCAGCACCAATTGGCTTCTGCCTACAGACCCCGGCACACCTTAGTGTACATCAACGAGTTTGCAACTCATTATGAACTTCACTACAGAGTCGATAAGAAGAGGAATTGAACCTCTGTAAAAAGGACTACAGCCTAACGCTTCAACACTCAGCCATCTTACCTGTGACCTTCATCAACCGATGACTATTCTCAACCAACCACAAAGACATTGGCACTCTTTACCTAATTTTCGGCACATGGGCAGGCATAGCCGGCACAGCACTTAGCCTTCTAATCCGCGCAGAACTAGGACAACCCGGAACTCTCTTAGGAGATGACCAAATTTACAACGTAATCGTTACAGCCCATGCCTTCGTCATAATCTTCTTTATAGTTATACCCATCATGATCGGCGGCTTCGGAAATTGACTAGTCCCACTTATAATCGGTGCCCCGGACATAGCATTCCCTCGCATAAATAACATAAGCTTCTGACTCCTCCCCCCCTCCTTCCTCCTCCTACTAGCCTCCTCCACCGTAGAAGCTGGAGCCGGTACAGGATGAACAGTCTACCCCCCTCTAGCCGGCAACCTAGCCCATGCTGGCGCATCAGTAGACCTAGCCATCTTTTCATTACACTTAGCAGGGGTTTCCTCCATCCTAGGAGCCATCAACTTTATCACTACCATCATCAACATAAAACCCCCCGCACTATCACAATACCAAACACCCCTATTCGTATGATCTGTCCTCATTACTGCCATCCTTCTACTCCTCTCCCTACCAGTCCTAGCAGCTGGAATTACTATGTTACTTACCGACCGCAACCTTAACACCACATTCTTCGACCCAGCTGGGGGAGGAGACCCAATCCTGTACCAACACCTGTTCTGATTCTTTGGCCACCCTGAGGTCTACATCCTTATTCTCCCAGGCTTTGGAATAATTTCCCATGTAGTAGCATATTATGCAGGAAAAAAAGAACCATTTGGATACATGGGAATAGTCTGAGCCATGCTGTCAATCGGATTCCTCGGCTTCATTGTATGAGCCCACCATATATTTACAGTCGGAATGGACGTAGACACCCGAGCCTACTTCACATCGGCCACAATAATCATTGCCATCCCAACTGGCATCAAAGTCTTTAGCTGACTAGCAACCCTGCACGGAGGGACAATTAAATGAGACCCCCCTATGCTATGAGCCCTGGGATTCATCTTCCTCTTCACTATCGGAGGCCTGACAGGAATCGTCCTTGCCAACTCATCACTAGATATTGCTCTTCATGACACCTACTATGTAGTCGCCCACTTCCACTATGTCCTCTCAATGGGGGCAGTTTTTGCCATTCTAGCAGGATTTACCCACTGATTTCCCCTCTTCACAGGCTTTACCCTACACCCATCATGAACTAAAGCACATTTCGGAGTAATATTTACCGGAGTTAACCTAACCTTTTTCCCCCAACACTTCCTAGGCCTAGCTGGAATGCCCCGACGATACTCAGATTACCCAGATGCCTATACACTATGAAACACGCTATCCTCAATCGGCTCCTTAATCTCAATAACAGCCGTAATCATGCTCATATTCATCGTCTGGGAAGCCTTCTCAGCAAAACGAAAAGTACTTCAACCTGAATTAACTGCCACTAACATCGAATGAATTCACGGTTGTCCACCCCCATACCACACCTTCGAAGAACCAGCCTTTGTACAAGTACAAGAAAGGAAGGAATCGAACCCTCACATGTTGGTTTCAAGCCAACCGCATCAAACCACTTAATGCTTCTTTCTTATGAGACGTTAGTAAACCGATTACATAGACCTGTCAAGACTAAATCACAGGTGAAAACCCTGTACATCTCATATGGCCAACCACTCCCAACTAGGTTTTCAAGATGCCTCATCCCCCATCATAGAAGAACTCGTTGAATTCCATGATCATGCCCTGATAGTCGCACTGGCAATTTGCAGCTTAGTACTCTACCTTCTGACTCTAATACTTATAGAAAAATTATCATCAAACACCGTAGATGCCCAAGAAGTTGAACTAATCTGGACCATTCTACCCGCTATTGTCCTAGTTCTGCTTGCCCTCCCCTCCCTCCAAATCCTCTACATAATGGATGAAATCGACGAACCTGATCTCACCCTAAAAGCCATCGGACATCAATGATACTGAACTTACGAATACACAGACTTCAAAGACCTCTCATTTGACTCCTACATAACCCCAACAACAGACCTCCCCCTAGGCCACTTCCGCCTACTAGAAGTCGACCATCGCATTGTGATCCCCATAGAATCCCCCATTCGAGTAATCATCACCGCTGATGACGTCCTCCACTCATGAGCCGTACCTGCCCTCGGGGTAAAAACAGACGCAATCCCAGGACGACTAAATCAAACCTCCTTCATCACTACTCGACCAGGAGTGTTTTACGGACAATGCTCAGAAATCTGCGGAGCTAACCACAGCTACATACCCATTGTAGTGGAGTCTACCCCCTTAAAACACTTTGAAGCCTGATCCTCACTACTATCATCTTAACCATTAAGAAGCTATGCATCAGCACTAGCCTTTTAAGCTAGAGAGAGGGGACGCCTCCCCCTTAATGACATGCCCCAATTAAACCCAAACCCATGATTCTCCATTATACTCCTAACTTGATTCACCTTCTCCTTGCTTATCCAACCCAAACTTCTCTCACTCACCCTAACAAACAACCCTACAAACAAAGTTACAACAACTAAACCCACCCCCTGAACCTGACCATGAACCTAAGCTTCTTCGACCAATTCTCAAGCCCCTACTTACTAGGAATCCCTCTAATCCTCCCATCACTCCTTCTTCCAGCCCTCCTACTCCCATCACCAGGAAACCGATGGATCAATAACCGCCTCTCCACCATCCAACTTTGATTCACCCACCTAATCACAAAACAACTAATAACCCCCCTAAACAAAGCAGGCCACAAATGGGCCCTCCTACTCACCTCACTTATCCTAATACTCCTCTCCATTAACCTCCTAGGCCTCCTCCCCTACACCTTCACCCCCACTACCCAACTATCAATAAACATAGCATTAGCCCTACCACTATGACTAGCTACCTTACTAACAGGCCTACGAAATCAACCCTCCGCCTCCTTAGGACACCTACTCCCTGAAGGCACCCCTACCCCACTGATTCCAGCCCTAATCATAATCGAAACAACTAGCCTACTTATTCGACCATTAGCCCTAGGAGTGCGACTAACAGCAAACCTCACAGCTGGCCACCTACTTATTCAACTTATCTCTACAGCCACTATCACCCTACTACCGATAATACCATCAATCTCCGCCCTAACAGCACTCATCCTATTCCTACTAACCATCCTAGAAGTAGCAGTAGCAATAATCCAAGCCTATGTCTTCGTCCTCCTCCTAAGCCTCTACTTACAAGAAAACATTTAATGGCACACCAAGCACACTCTTACCATATAGTCGACCCAAGCCCATGACCAATCTTCGGCGCAGCCGCAGCACTACTAACCACCTCCGGCCTAATCATATGATTCCACTACAACTCAACTACCCTACTAACAATGGGCCTCCTCTCTATACTTCTAGTCATACTACAATGATGACGAGACGTAGTCCGAGAAAGCACTTTCCAAGGTCACCATACCCCAACCGTTCAAAAAGGCCTACGATATGGAATAATCCTTTTCATCACATCAGAAGCCTTCTTCTTTCTAGGATTTTTCTGAGCCTTCTTCCACTCAAGCCTAGCCCCAACACCAGAACTGGGAGGACAATGACCCCCAACAGGAGTCAAACCCCTAAACCCCCTTGAAGTACCCCTACTAAACACAGCAATCCTCCTGGCCTCAGGTGTCACCGTAACGTGAGCTCACCATAGCATCACAGAAGGAAACCGAAAACAAGCCATCCACGCACTAACTCTCACAATCCTCCTCGGGTTCTACTTCACAGCCCTACAAGCAATAGAATACCACGAAGCCTCCTTCTCAATCGCTGACAGCGTTTACGGCTCCACTTTCTTCGTCGCTACAGGGTTCCACGGACTACATGTAATCATTGGATCATCTTTCTTAACAGTTTGCCTCCTACGACTAATCAAATTCCACTTCACACCCAACCACCACTTCGGATTTGAAGCAGCAGCCTGATACTGACACTTCGTAGACATCATCTGACTCTTCCTCTACATATCCATATACTGATGAGGATCTTGCTCTTCTAGTATACTCATTACAACTGACTTCCAATCTTTAAAATCTGGTACTAACCCAGAGAAGAGCAATGAACACACTCACATTTATACTTTCACTATCCTTTCTACTAAGCGCCGCACTAACTGCTATAAACTTTTGACTAGCCCAAACAGCCCCAGACACAGAAAAACTATCACCATACGAATGCGGATTTGACCCACTAGGATCAGCCCGACTCCCATTCTCAATCCGATTCTTCCTCAGTAGCCATCCTATTCCTTCTATTCGACCTAGAAATCGCCCTGCTCCTCCCCCTTCCATGGGCCATCCAACTCACACACCCTATAATAACCCTTACCTGAACCACCACTATCATCGCCCTCCTCACATTTGGTCTCATCTACGAATGAACACAAGGCGGCTTAGAGTGAGCAGAATAACAGAAAGTTAGTCTAACTAAGACAGCTGGTTTCGACCCGGCAAATTATAGGCCCACCTGTAACTTTCTTATGTCTCCCCTGCACTTCAGCTTTTATTCTGCGTTCACATTCAGCAGCCTAGGACTAGCATTCCACCGAACACACCTCATCTCTGCCCTACTATGCCTAGAGAGCATAATACTATCCATATTTATCCCCCTCTCGATCTGACCGGTAGAAAACCAAACCCCATCATTCACCCTTGTACCTATCCTTATACTAGCCTTCTCAGCATGCGAAGCTGGCACAGGCCTAGCCATACTAGTAGCTTCCGCACGAACACACGGCTCTGACCACCTACACAATCTAAATCTCCTACAATGCTAAAGATCATCCTACCAACAATCATACTTTTACCCACAGCCCTCTTATCCCCAGCAAAATCCATATGAACTAACACCACAATATATAGCCTTCTAATCGCCTCAATCAGCCTACACTGACTAACCCCATCATACTACCCTATAAAAACCCTAACCCTCTGAACAGGCATAGACCAAATCTCAACACCCCTCTTAGTGCTCTCCTGCTGATTTCTCCCCCTCATAATTATGGCTAGTCAAGGCCACCTACAACATGAACCCCACAAACGAAAACGAATATTCATCTCTACCTTAATCATCATCCAACCATTCATCATCCTAGCCTTCTCGGCAACAGAACTCATACTATTCTACATCTCATTCGAAGCAACCCTAATCCCAACCCTCATCTTAATCACACGCTGAGGAAACCAACCAGAACGACTTAGCGCAGGCATTTACCTTCTATTCTACACCCTAATTAGCTCACTTCCCCTACTAATCTCCATCCTCTACCTTCACACAAAAACTGGGACCCTTCACCTACCCATTATCAAACTCACCCACCCTAACCTACCTGTCTCCTGAACAAGCTTATTATCTAGCCTAGCCCTCCTAATAGCCTTCATAGTCAAAGCACCCCTGTACGGATTACACCTATGACTACCCAAAGCCCATGTAGAAGCACCAATTGCAGGCTCCATACTACTCGCTGCCCTACTACTAAAACTAGGCGGATATGGCATCATACGAGTCACCCTCCTAATGGAACCCATATCCAACCTCTTACACTACCCCTTCCTCACCCTAGCTCTATGAGGTGCCTTAATAACTAGCTCCATCTGCTTACGCCAAACAGACCTAAAATCCCTCATTGCCTACTCATCCGTAAGCCACATAGGCCTAGTGATCGCTGCAAGCATAATCCAAACCCAATGATCATTCTCAGGTGCAATGATTCTCATAATCTCTCACGGGCTAACCTCTTCCCTTTTATTCTGCCTAGCAAACACAAACTACGAACGGACACACAGCCGCATTCTTATCCTAACACGAGGCCTCCAACCCCTCCTACCACTAATATCAGTATGATGATTACTAGCCAACTTAACCAACATGGCCCTACCCCCAACCACCAACCTGATAGCAGAACTAACAATTATAGTTGCCCTTTTCAACTGATCCTCCCCCACAATTATCTTAACCGGCACCGCAACACTCCTGACCGCCTCTTACACCCTCTACATACTACTCTCAACCCAACGAGGCACCCTTCCATCCCACATCACAACAACCCCTAACTCAAACACTCGAGAACATCTCCTCATAGCCCTCCACATCATCCCCATACTGACACTCATCCTCAAACCAGAACTAATCTCAGGAACTCCTCTATGCAAACATAGTTTAACCCAAACATTAGATTGTGATTCTAAAAATAGGAGTTCAACCCTCCTTGTTCGCCGAGGGGTGGCCCAAGCCAGCAAGAACTGCTAATTCCTGCATCCGAGCTTTAAACCTCGGCCCCCTTAACTTTTAAAGGATAAGAGCAATCCGTTGGTCTTAGGAACCACCTATCTTGGTGCAAATCCAAGTAAAAGTAATGGAGATAGCACTACTCCTTAACACCCTCACAACACTAACACTACTAACCCTCCTTACCCCTATCATCCTTCCCCCCCTTCTAAACCTAAAAAACTCCCCCACATCCATCACCAAAACCATTAAAACTGCCTTCCTAATCAGCCTAATCCCAACAACCATCTTCATCCACTCAGGGGCAGAAAGCATTGCCACCCACTGAGAATGACAATTCATCCCCAACTTCAAGATCCCCATCTCCTTGAAAATAGACATATACTCCATAATATTCTTCCCCATTGCACTATTTGTAACCTGGTCCATCCTAGAATTCGCAACATGATACATAGCATCTGAACCATTCATTACAAAATTCTTTACCTATCTACTCACCTTCCTCATCGCCATACTAACACTAACCACCGCAAATAACATATTCCTCCTATTTGTAGGATGGGAGGGAGTGGGAATCATGTCATTCCTCCTCATTGGATGATGACAAGGACGAGCTGAAGCCAACACAGCTGCACTACAAGCCATAATCTACAACCGAATCGGGGACATTGGCCTCATCCTAAGCATAGCATGACTAGCCTCTTCCCTAAACACCTGAGAAATTCAACAAATCACTCACCCAAACCAAACACCTACCCTCCCCCTCCTTGGCCTAATCTTAGCCGCCACAGGAAAATCCGCTCAATTTGGCCTTCACCCATGACTCCCAGCAGCAATAGAAGGCCCAACCCCTGTCTCCGCCCTACTCCATTCCAGCACAATAGTAGTTGCTGGAATTTTTTTACTCATTCGCACTCACCCCTTCTTATCATCCAATAAAACAGCCCTAACAACATGCCTATGCCTAGGTGCTCTATCAACACTCTTTGCCGCAACATGCGCCCTCACTCAAAACGACATCAAAAAAATCATTGCCTTCTCCACTTCAAGCCAACTAGGCCTCATAATAGTTACAATCGGCTTAGACCTCCCCCAACTAGCCTTCCTCCACATCTCAACCCATGCCTTCTTTAAGGCCATATTATTCCTGTGCTCCGGCCTAATTATCCACAGTCTAAATGGAGAACAAGATATCCGCAAAATAGGATGTTTACAAAAAACCCTCCCAATAACTACCTCCTGCCTAACCATTGGCAACCTCGCCCTAATAGGTACTCCCTTCCTAGCGGGCTTTTACTCAAAAGACCTAATCATCGAAAACCTAAACACCTCATACATCAACACCTGAGCCCTCTCACTCACACTACTTGCCACATCCTTCACTGCAACCTATAGTCTTCGCATGACCTTGCTAGTCCAGACAGGACACACACGAACCCTAGCAATCACCCCCATCAACGAAAACACCCCCTCAGCCATCCTCCCAATCGTACGACTAGCCCTAGGCAGCATTATAGCGGGCCTATTAATCTCATCCCTAATCCTCCCCCCTAAAACCCCCCCAATAACTATACCCACTATCACAAAAACTGCTGCCATCATTGTCACAACCCTAGGAATTATCCTAGCCCTAGAACTCTCAAGCCTATCATACTCCCTCACTCCCCCAAAACATAATCCCCTCATAAACTTCTCCTCCTCCCTAGGCTACTTTAACCCACTAACACACCGAACCAGCCCCTCAATCCTCCTACACGCCGGACAAAAAATCGCATCCCACCTGATCGACATAGCATGATACAAAAAAATAGGCCCCGAAGGCCTTGCCAATCTACACCTCACCATAAGTAAAATCTCAACCACACTCCACACAGGCCTAATTAAATCTTACCTAAGTTCTTTCGCCCTCACAATCCTCGCAACAATCCTACTCACCCAAAAATAAACTAATGGCACCCAACATTCGAAAATCCCACCCCTTACTAAAAATAATTAACAACTCCCTAATCGATCTCCCAGCCCCATCCAACATCTCTGCTTGATGAAATTTCGGCTCCCTATTAGCAGTCTGCCTCATGACCCAAATCCTCACCGGCCTACTACTAGCCATACACTATACAGCAGACACATCCCTAGCCTTCTCCTCCGTAGCCCACACATGCCGAAACGTACAATACGGCTGATTCATCCGAAATCTCCACGCAAACGGCGCCTCATTCTTCTTCATCTGCATCTTCCTTCACATCGGACGTGGCCTATACTACGGCTCGTACCTCTACAAGGAGACCTGAAACACAGGAGTAATCCTCCTCCTCACACTCATAGCCACCGCCTTTGTAGGCTATGTCCTCCCATGGGGCCAAATATCATTCTGGGGAGCCACCGTTATCACAAACCTATTCTCAGCAGTCCCCTACATTGGACAAAGCCTAGTAGAGTGGGCCTGAGGAGGATTCTCAGTTGACAACCCAACCCTCACCCGATTTTTCGCCCTACACTTCCTCCTCCCCTTCGCAATCGCAGGGATTACTATCGTCCACCTCACTTTCCTGCACGAATCAGGCTCAAACAACCCCCTAGGCATCTCATCTAACTCCGACAAAATTCCATTCCACCCATACTACTCCCTCAAAGACATCCTAGGCCTAGCTCTCATACTCACCCCATTCCTAACATTAGCCCTATTCTCCCCCAACCTCCTAGGGGACCCAGAAAACTTCACCCCAGCTAACCCACTAGTAACCCCCCCACATATTAAACCAGAATGATATTTTCTATTTGCCTATGCCATCCTACGCTCTATCCCCAACAAACTTGGAGGCGTACTAGCCCTAGCAGCCTCAGTCCTCATCCTCTTCCTAATCCCCTTCCTCCACAAATCCAAACAACGAACAATAACCTTCCGACCACTTTCTCAAACCCTATTCTGACTCTTAGTAGCCAACCTTCTTGTCCTAACCTGAATCGGAAGCCAACCAGTAGAACACCCCTTCATCATCATTGGCCAAATAGCGTCCCTCTCTTACTTCACCATTCTACTTATCCTCTTCCCCACAGTCGGAACATTAGAAAACAAAATACTCAACTACTAAAATACTCTAATAGTTTATGAAAAACATTGGTCTTGTAAACCAAAAACTGAAGATTCCACCCTTCTTAGAGTATCTCAGAAAAGGAGGACTCAAACCTCCATCTCCAGCTCCCAAAGCTGGTATTTTCAAATAAACTACTCTCTGAAACCCTTAAACCGCCCGAATTGCCCCCCGAGACAACCCACGCACAAGCTCTAACACAACAAACAAAGCCAACAACAAACCTCACCCAGCTACCAAAAACAGCCCAACCCCACACGAATAAAACACCGCAACTCCACTAAAATCCAACCGAACAAAAGACACACCCCCACCATCAACAGTAACCACCCCCACCTTTCAAAAATCAACAAACCCCCCCAGAACCACCCCCATTCAAACCACCAGAACAAAACTCAACCCATACCCCACTACCCGCCAACTCCCCCAAGCCTCAGGATAAGGATCTGCAGCTAATGACACAGAATAAACAAAAACCACCAACATCCCCCCCAAATACACCAAAAAGAGCGCCAAGGAAACAAAAGAGACACCCAAACTCACCAACCACCCACATCCCATTACAGACGCTACTACCAACCCCACCACCCCATAATACGGTGAAGGATTAGACGCCACAGCTAAAATCCCCAGCACAAAACAAATCCCAAGAAAAATCACAAAATAAGTCATATATTCCCGCTTGGTTAGATCCCAAGGACTACGGCTTGAAAAGCCATTGTTGTTCTCAACTACGGGAAC